ATTATAGAAATAGAATATAGAAAGAAAAAGAAAGAATATAGGAACCCGCCCCCTCTCTTGACAGTAATATATGTTGTATATGTAAATCCTAGATGTTAAAATAGGCATAATTCATCTAGAAAAGGGAACAGATATGGTATATAAAGAAGAATAGGTGCACAACACAAATTAAAATAAAAAAATACAATAGTACAATAGAAAGAATTGAAAATTGACTCATTCAATGAGTAAAGGATTGAATTGGATTCGATTGGATGGTACCAACTCAATCGAATGCTAACTCCCATTTATTTCTTATGGAATTAATTGATCAACTTGCTATCGGATATTTATTTTTGATTCAGTACTTTTCAAAAAAGAATTTCGACATATTTATTATGATTTATGATTATGATAAGCAATTCCACTACTTCTGATCCTGTGGTTTCTAAACTTGAAGAACAAAACCTAGGGCGTATCACTCAAATTATTGGCCCAGTACTGGATGTTATTTTTCCACCGGGCAAGATGCCTAATATTTATAATGCTTTGGTAATTAAGGGTCGAAATACTGTCGGTCAGCAAATTAATGTAACTTGTGAAGTACAACAATTATTAGGAAATAATCGAGTGAGAGCTGTAGCTATGAGTGCTACAGATGGTCTGATGAGAGGAATTAAAGTGATTGACACGGGAGCTCCTCTAAGTGTTCCAGTCGGGGGAGCTACTCTCGGACGAATTTTCAATGTTCTTGGAGAGCCCGTTGATAATTTGGGTCCTGTCGATACTCGCACAACATCTCCTATTCATAGATCTGCACCCGCCTTCATACAGTTAGATACGAAATTATCAATCTTTGAAACAGGGATTAAAGTGGTGGATCTTTTAGCCCCCTATCGTCGTGGGGGAAAAATCGGACTATTTGGGGGAGCTGGAGTGGGTAAAACAGTACTCATCATGGAATTGATCAACAACATTGCCAAAGCTCACGGAGGCGTATCCGTATTTGGCGGAGTAGGTGAACGTACTCGTGAAGGAAATGATCTCTACATGGAAATGAAAGAATCCGGGGTGATTAATGAAAAAAATATTGCAGAATCCAAAGTGGCCCTAGTTTATGGTCAAATGAATGAACCGCCAGGAGCTCGTATGAGAGTTGGCTTGACTGCCCTAACCATGGCGGAATATTTCCGGGATGTTAATGAGCAAGACGTACTTCTATTCATCGACAATATATTTCGTTTCGTTCAAGCAGGGTCCGAAGTCTCTGCCTTATTAGGTAGAATGCCTTCCGCAGTGGGTTATCAACCTACCCTTAGTACGGAAATGGGTTCTTTGCAAGAAAGAATTACTTCTACCAAGGAAGGATCCATAACATCGATCCAAGCAGTTTATGTACCTGCGGATGATTTGACCGATCCTGCTCCTGCCACGACATTTGCACATTTAGATGCTACTACCGTATTATCAAGAGGATTATCTGCCAAAGGTATTTATCCAGCAGTAGATCCCTTAGATTCAACGTCAACTATGTTACAACCTCGGATCGTTGGCGAAGAACATTATGAAACTGCGCAAAGGGTTAAGCAAACTTCACAACGTTACAAAGAACTTCAGGACATTATAGCTATCCTTGGGTTGGACGAATTATCCGAAGAAGATCGTTTAACTGTAGCAAGAGCACGCAAGATTGAGCGTTTCTTATCACAACCTTTCTTTGTGGCAGAAGTATTTACTGGTTCTCCAGGGAAATATGTTGGTCTCGCAGAAACAATTCGGGGTTTTCAATTCATCCTTTCCGGAGAATTAGACGGTCTTCCTGAGCAGGCCTTTTATTTGGTGGGTAACATCGATGAAGCTACCGCGAAAGCTATGAACTTAGAAGAGGAGAGCAAATTGAAGAAATGACCTTAAATCTTTGTGTACTGACTCCTAATCGAATGATCTGGGATTCCGAAGTGAAAGAGATTATTTTATCTACTAATAGTGGACAAATAGGAGTATTACCAAACCATGCCCCCATTGCCACGGCTGTAGATATAGGTCTTTTGAGAATACGGCTAAACGACCGATGGTTTACGGTGGCTCTTATGGGCGGTTTCGCTAGAATAAGTAATAATGAGATCACCATTTTAGGAAATGGTGCGGAAATTAGTACTGACATTGATCCACAAGAAGCTCAACAAACTCTTGAAATAGCTGAAGCTAACTTGAGTAGAGCTGAGGGTAAGAGACAAGCAATTGAAGCAAATCTAGCTCTCAGACGAGCTAGGACACGAGTAGAAGCTGTCAAAGTGATTTCCTATTAGTAGGAAATACATTCAATCAAAATCAAAATAGTTCTTTATTATACACTACACACTACATCTTGATTCCACAAATTGAACACAATGAAGTCTAATTTGATTAATCTGATGATAGAACGAAAAAAGAGGATGGGTAGAAAAACTTATTAGATACCATGGAATCCGGTATCTAATAAGTTCTACCTACTATTGGATTTGAACCAATGACTCCCGCCGTATGAAAGCAATACTCTAACCACTGGGTTAAGTAGGTCATTTATCACCACAAAAAGGGTCTCCATCACTTCGATGGATTATAGATAAAATATATTTTCTAAGCAATATCAATCTTTTACCAGTAAACATAAACGGATCAGAGAGTTATCATGTGGGATTATAGGATACCCTTCTTGACAAGAAATTGTCTCTATGTTAAAATGGTTATGACAAGGGCTATAGCTCAGTTAGGTAGAGCACCTCGTTTACACGTGCGCCAATGTTTTTCAAGGGAGTCCATTATGCAATGACCATAATTGATCTTTTTGAGAAGTAGATGTCTTACTCCATAGATTCGAGAGAACAAGAGAAAAATAGCCTGACAAATTTGGTTTGATCCGGTTCAGGTGCGAATTCCGGTGCCAAATAAAAAAGAACCTGCCTTTGTAAGGTAAAAGTCCAGTCCATTCAATGCCAGGCATAATGAGTATAAGGATCTCAAAATAACCTCTTTTCGTCCTATGAACTTTGAGGTGTATGAAGTCTCATATTTTACTCTTGCAGCGGAGCGATAGAGACTGCATTTCACCTAGGTTTATCTAGGCCGAAGGCAGACCTAAATAAAGGTCACCCTTCTTTGAAACACTTTGGTATTGCTCCTAGATCAGGATACAAATAATGAATCAGAGCACATGGAGCCATCTCATTATCTTCTTATCTTCCTCTAAAGAAAAAATATGGTGGACTAACTGATCTTTACATCAGTTGATGAAAGAGCCCAATGCAACAAAATGCATGTTGGGTCTTTGAAACAGTTTGAATCATTTCGATAATAATAAGTTTTCTCTGTTTTACCGAGAAGGTCTACGGTTCGAGTCCGTATAGCCCTAATACATTATACATTCCATTTTTGTTTTGTTTTGTATATAAATTTTAGTAGTAGTAGGAACAATAAAATAAACACAATAATTCATTCCAACGGACCCAATTGGTATTTGTAAAATATTGGATCAAATAACCATCTCTCTTCATCCACTTTCATGAATGAATTACATATGATATTTTTCCTCTTTTCCTGTCCATGATCAAAGAGTTAACACTTTCTTTTTTTAGTTTTGGTATACCCAATCCCAGTCAATTTATGAAATTAAAATCATGAAATAATCCTATTTCAAGACTTCAACCTGACCCAACTCAATCCTAAGTCGCATGGATCTAGGACCTATTCTTTTATTGATCTTAAGTATTTGTAGAAGTCCTCTGACTAATCATTTTTTGTTGGAACAACAAACCTAATAGATTTTTTCAATTTGTTTCAAGGATAATGTAGGACTAATTCATTATCCCTAAATCCATCAATGTTCCGTATTCTATATTCTAATAGTTAAGTGGGTTTAGTAATTTTGTCTGTCTATTCTATTTTTAAACTTTTAACTATATAGAAGGATTAGGAGTCTCTTATGTTATGTCGATCGTTCACGATTCTGTCGAATCTACCACTTTTTATTATCTTTCGTTGTGTAGGTTTGTTCTATTTTTATAGAACAAACCTTTTTCTTGTAGCGAAATCTAACTCATTGATTGGTCTTACAAAGTTTTTTTATTGCCGTAACAAAACAAACAAGTATTTTGGTTCATTCCAAAATGCGATTTTATTACTCTATTTTTATATCATAAAAATTCATATCATATAAATAATAGACTATCTTTCTTATTTATTTTTATTATTATTTTTTTTTCATTATTTTGAATTAAATTTGTAATTTATTTATGGAATTCTTAATTATTGAATATCTTCTTTACTATAAGATAAGGGATTCTTTACTTTCACTTTCTTATTTATAACTTAATTTATAAAATTTAAGATCAAGATGAAATAAATATACATAAGATAAGTCTTTACTTTCTAATTACTTTCTAAGATTTATAAGATAATAAGTATAAACTAAGTATAAGAATAAGGAGAATCTAAAATAAAAATAACTAAGTATAAGAGCATGCTATGTCTACACATCACATATAGAAATAGAATTGAAAAGATAAAAAAAAAAGAAAAAATAGAAGTGGGATGACATTAGATGAATCTTCAAACAAGGTATGTCTTACAGCAAACAAACTCTCAACTATGCGGCTTTATTTGATCAAAATTCTTTTATTGTTTCATCTAAGAAGTTCTATATTCTAGATGATTTTAAAATTCCAATTCCAATGGAATAATTCAGCCTATTCCACATTCATATCCACATTTATAGGAGTACTCTTATGTTTCTGCTTCACGAATATGATATTTTCTGGGCATTCCTAATAATATCAAGTGTTATTCCTATCTTGGCATTTTTCATTTCTGGTATTTTAGCCCCGATTAGGGAAGGTCCAGAAAAGCTTTCTAGTTATGAATCAGGTATAGAACCCATGGGGGATGCTTGGGTACAATTCCGAATTCGCTATTACATGTTTGCTCTAGTTTTTGTTGTTTTTGATGTGGAAACGGTCTTTCTTTATCCATGGGCAATGAGTTTT